TGGTATTATTAAAGTAACGGCCTCTAAGTTTATAAAACCTAAAGGATTAAACGATGAGAAAATCTTGTCTACAAAGTAACAACCTTTATAAGACGAAAGTAAAAAATTCGTCCTAAAGTGTCAAAGGTTCTGGAAAAACAGTAAGATTCCTTTTACATTGCATATTACGTGGCAGCACGTATTTGCTGTGGTACTAGTAAAAAGTAGTGGGTCTGGTTTACTGTAGGTGTAGGGGGCGGTGGGGTAAAACCTATCCTCCCTTACTACAGGCGAGCTAGACTAAAAGGTGACATAATAACCGTACCTAAATACTAACGCAAGTAAGCTAGTAGAGAATACGAAGGCGTTTGAGTGAACAATCATTAAGGAACTCGGCAAACTAACTACCGTAACTTAGGGATAAGGAGAGCCATTCCTCCTGATTAATATCAGGTAAAGAATAGGAAGCATGGAATAGTGTTGTACGACTGTTTAATTAAAACAAAGCACTTTGCCTATAAGATAATAAATCAAAGTATTGAGTGTGATTTCTGCCCGATGTCGGCTGGTTAACGGATTAGCTAAGTTGACTAAAATAAACTTGGTGTTGAAGGAAACCCCGATCAATGGCGGCCTTACCCTGAGGGTCCTAAGGTAGCGGAATACCCTGGCCGTTAAATGCGGTCTTGCATGAATGATTTAACGATACAACAGCTGTCTCAATGATTGGCTCAGTGAAATTGGAATAGCTGTGCAGATACAGTTTACCTCTAGTTAGACGAGAAGACCCTATGCAGCTTTACTGTTGCTAGTTATTGAATATGATTAAACTATTTTTAGTAGTATAAGGTAATTGGATAAAAGATGTTATTGAAAGACCTTTATCCTGTTTGTCGTATTGGTAGATAGATTTATTCTACTTTTTTATCTTTAAAGATAAGAAATAACCCCGCTGATTTTAAACAAAAAGGGGGACAATGACTAGGAGGCAGTTTATGCGGGGCACAGATCCCATAAAAAGTACCTGGGTGTATCCAAAGTTAATTTTGTAAAATTGACATGAATTTACTCTTAGCAGGAAGAGAAATCTACTGCAAAAAGTGCTTTTCATGACAACTAAGCACTGCTTCGCCTGTAAAAGCTTAGCTCTCACAGGAGAGCAGTGTTTATTTATTTTTAGTTTGTTATTTGGTATAGCAAGCTAAGGCTTGCTATAACTAATCCAGCTATATATCTATTAAGTTAGAACTATTTTTTTTTTCCAAGTAAGATTTTAACTATATGGAAGATAGATGTAATTAAAGCATTGACGTAGATATAGGTATAGTTTCACTTCTCTTAGAAGAAGAACTATACCTATTTCCAATGTTTTTAGTTTTTTTATTAGGTGTATTAGGCTAGTCTTAATTACAAATCGCTAATAAAATAATTATGATTATTACTTGTCAAGTTTAATGGCTTAATCTTGCTTTACTGTTTGACTTACACGTCTATCAGTCGCGTAAGCGGGGCATATGATCACAAGATGCAGAAAGGAAAGGTCTTGGGTTTTTGAAAAAGCTACGCTAGGGATGTTAGTCCTCCAATGTTTATTTCTAAGAAGGGGTAGCTTGCTAGCAAGCTGCCACCCCCTAAATTTAATTTAGGCTTTTTTAGACTTAAATCCATTGGTAATTTATTGGGTTAATTTCAAGAATAACTTTATCTAAGGATTTAGTGTACTTGAAGCGAACTTTACTTTAGCATATAAAACATCGTTTTATCAAAGTAAAACCGTTCAACGACTAGAAGGTGAGTTATGCTAACAATAATCCTTTTAATAATGCCCAACCTTTTTTACATATATAGTTATATACTTACGGTTGGTTACCGAAACAACCCTTAATTAATATTAAATTATTAATGAAATAGACTTTATTTTTAGCTATATTATTATAAATAAAACTAAAATAAAGCTTATTACCATACGAGTTTACGTGCTTAAGTTCAGGATCAAACTAATGGTCTGAGGGTTAGTTACTCTGAGATGAACTCACACGTGCTTAAGCTCATGGTATTTAAAATTAAAAATTATAAATAAAATCAATGAATAATAATAAAAATTTAGAAACAATGACTGATTCTACGAACAAACCGCTTATATTTAGCAAAAAAGTAAATCTTAAACATAAAATTATACCTTTAGATATTATAACTAATACAATAGGTCCTGTTAGATTTTTCCCGCCTGCAACTAAAGAATGATTTAATTCTATTTACGCCTATAATAAAAATTCTATAAAAAATTTATCTGTTGCAGATAAAACTATAAGTAAATTAATTAAAAGCTATTTTAGCCTTTTTTTTGATAAAAAAATTATACGAAGTAAAAAATTATTAAGAAGACTTAGAAGATTATCTTTAAAAAAGATATTTATAAGTAAGGCGGAATTAAAACATACAAATTCTAATGTTAATATTACTTTGTATGTATACAATGAAGAAAAAAGAGATCTAGATCGTAAACTAAGCAAATTAGAAAGTCTACATTTTGTATCTGGGGCCAGCCCTAAGATGACAACTTTATCAGGTAAAAATAATAAGTTTAATGAAAATTTATCTTTAATAAGTTTATTGCGTGAAGTAAGAAATTATAAAAATAAAGTATCTCTTATAGATTATCTAGAGAGATTACAGCTTTCTGTCTTTTTTAGGATAGCTCTGTATAAAAGCAGAGAAAGCCGTAGACGTAGATTAACTATAAAAAAATTATCATTATACTTAAAAAAAATCACAAAAATGATAATATTAAGTAAAAGAAATAACATAGCAAGTGAAAGATTAGATCAAATTTATACAGAGTCAATTACAAAAATCTTATTGTATAAAGAAATAAAAGAAATTGCTTCATGTAAACTTTGACTTGACTTAAATAAGTCTAAATTTGAAGATAAATACTTAAAAGAACTAAAAAGCTTAATAGGTGAAGTATATGATAAAAAAGTAGAATTTAATATTGTAAATCTAACAACCTTGTATTTTAATAGTGATATTTTTACACAAGCTATATCTATGAGAATTAAAAACAGAAAAAACAGTTTGTTAAGAGTTTTAAAAGCCGCTTTACATTTAGTAAAATTACCTGCTGTAAATAAAATAAGAGATAAATACGGTGTAGCAGATAAGCTATCTTTAGATCATCTTAAAAATGTGCAAATTGGTGGATGACAAAGCCCATCTGTTATTAATAAATATAATACAAATAAAGATACTTTAGATCAATTATTATTAGATATCATGCCTTATTCTACTGTTGCTGCTTCACAAGATAAATCTACGTGCTTAAGCTCAGGGGATAAGATAAACTCTAAAAATGAAGAATCTTCTTCTGATGGTGTTGTTGGTGAACAACACAGTCTTTATAATGAAAACTGTGCAGACATATCTAATCCATTAGATCTTGTAATAAGCTCTTTAAAATATAAAACTACAGCTGGTGTTAGATTAGAAACTAGAGGTAGATTAACTAAACGTTTTACTGCTTCTAGATCTGTATTCAAAGTTAAATGAAAAGGTAGCATTAAAAATTTAGATTCTTCTTATAAAAAATTATCTTCAGTAATGTTAAGAGGTCATGCTAAATCTAATGTAGACTATACAAATATAAATACTAAAACACGTAATGGTTCTTTTGGACTTAAAGGTTGAATAAGTAGTAAATAAACGTTATTCTATTGTGAGTGAAGCAGGATCTTATTAGGTTTTATAGCCTATATCTTTAAATAGGTTTAATAGTCAATACCTTTTTTTTCTAAGTTCTCTATATTTTTCTGAAGTAAAGTCTAAATTCTAAAAGAATATCCGGGGGAGGGAACCACCCCTCTAATTTCTCTAATTCTCGCGTTGCATTAACTATATAAACAAAATTGAAGAAATAGTCTGAACCATCTTGTGAAAGATGGAAATAAAGGATAAATAGCCTTTATGATAACATATATTGAACAGGCTAATTGCGCCAGGAAGTACAAATTGAGTGCGCAGTTTGGCACCTCGATGTCGGCTTAGCTTATCCACATGAATGCAGGAATCATGAAGGGTTCGACTGTTCGTCGATTAATAAGTTACACGAGCTGGGTTAAATACGTCGTGAGACAGTATGGTTTCTATCTTCTAGAGGAAATTAGAATAAAATAAAGATAGCCCCCTCGTACGAAAGGAGCTGGGTATATTAACCTCTGGTTTACCTGTTGTTTATGTGCCCAATATTAATTAAAGTATAAAAATTTTATACAGGGATGTTACTTTCACTTAAGTAAATATATAGCATAGGCACGGCAGGAACGCTACGTTAGTTAAAGATAAGTGCTGAATGCATCTAGGCACGAAACTTACTTTAAAATATTCTTAAATATACGTAGTTTAACACTACGATTTTTATGTTAAGTTAATAGCATATCTCTTTGTTTTACTCGTAAAACTAAGATTTGTGTATTAAATTTAACACTAAATTAATAGGCTTTAGTTGAAAGAATTTAAATGTTTTTAGGCATAAAGTACTAATTCTATAAATAACTGGTTATTATCTATATCTTACATTATATCTCAAGCAAACAAACAAGCAAGCAAGCAGGCAATCAAGCGAGCGAGTAAGCTTTTCCCTTCCTTTTTTATTATATTGTAAACACTTAGATTAAATTTGTTAGCCTGGTTAGCATAAAAGTAATGTAGCTGTTTTGTAACCAGCTGAAGCAAGTGCGATACTTGCATTGGGCTTATATACGATATTAATAGTAGTATAAATAAGTATAAATGTAAATATTTTATATCTTTAAAGTATAGGTATGCACGGGTGTAGGCGCTCAATCGCTTACTTATAATTACCTCGTGCTTGGCTGTAATAATCACTATTAGGCCTTATTGTCTAGTGGTTAAGACACGCTCCTTTCACTAGCGTAATCGAGGGTTCGAATCCCTCTGAGGTCAAATAACAGGTATATACTAGCCTCATATGTAGGCTAGTCTTTTAAATAAAAAAAAGTTGTTGTTTAAATTGTATAGCTTTTAAAGGTTATAGCTTAATTGGTAAAGCAAGCTGCTCATGACGGTTTAGATGAGTGTTCAAGTCACTTTGGCCTTAGTTATATAGTCCGAGTGCTGGAATTGGTAGACAGGGTAATCTTAAGCATTACTGATATAATATCATGAACGTTCAAGTCGTTCCTCGGATATAACATAAAAAGGGGACATAGTTTAATTGGTAAAACTACGACTTTGCAAGTCGTTATCTCAGGTTCGATTCCTGATGTCTCCATGGTAAGCTTGCAGGAATGTTAAGTGTTTTAGCTCGAGAAGCTCAATTGGTTGAGCGGGATCTTGAAGCGGTTTAGGTTGTAAGTTCAAGTCTTATCTCGAGCATTTACCATCTATAATACTTAAAGTAAATAAAATCAGTATTATTACAAGGGTAGTGATGGAATTGGTAGACATGAATAGTTTAGGTCTATTTAATCATTAAGATTATATCCGTTCAAGTCGGATTTACCTTACTAAACATAGTAGATATGTATTTTACTATATATGTATTTTACTATATATGTATTTTACTATATATGTACTTTACTATATATGTATTTTACTAGATATGTATTTTACTAGATATGTATTTTACTAGGTATGTATTTTACTAGGTATGTATTTTACTAGGTATGTATTTTACTAGGTATAAGTTTATCTTGCAGGTATAGATCTGGGTAATTAATATTCGTTTATTGTTGTTTAAATATTTTTAGTATACTATACTTATATGTTGTAGACTAATCGGCAAGTCCTAGGTTTTTGATACTTACTATTGAGTGTTCGAATCACTCCAACATAATATAACTTTAAAGAGATAGAGGTGGGTATAGTTCAATCGGTAGAACATCTGTATGTGGCACAGTATATTCCCTGTTCAAATCGGGGTATTCACCCTTTAAAAGGTCATGCTTTAGCTCAAGGTACTTATTTAAAAACTAAATAAGGTTAGGATAGTTTAATCGGTTAAAACATTAATTTCATGCATTAATAATGAGAATTCAACTTTCTCTCCTGACTTATGTTAATTAGCTCCCTTATATCGTTATTATTATCGAATGCCGTCTCTTCGAGGCGAGACAAATCAATCTTATATAGTAGAACTGCTATAGTAATATTAATACTATCAAGTTATTTAGCTTTAGATAGTTTATATATCACAAATTTAAATACTGGTATAGGTTTATACGGTGGGCTTTTTAATGCTACTAGTATAACACATGTATTTCAATTGTTTATTTTCATAGTAAGTGCTGCAATACTACAACTAACAGGGTTTTACCCTAGAAAAGTCTTTTTTAATGGTTCTATTAAGCTATTGTTTAATAATAGCATTAATTTTAAATCTAAAATAGTAAATAAAATGGGAGAACAATTTAAAATAATAGAATACCCTTTAATTATACTATTTATAATTACTGGTTCTGTTTTTTTAGTTTCAACTAGCGATTTAGTTTCTATATTTTTAAGTATTGAACTACAAAGTTACGGATTATATCTATTAAGTACTCTATATAGAAATTCAGAACTAGCAACTAGTGGAGGTCTTACTTATTTTTTATTAGGAGGGCTAAGCTCTTGTTTTATTTTATTAGGGACAGCTCTTTTATATGCTAATTCAGGTACTACTAGTTTAGATGGGATATACATTATAGCTAGTATTAGTGACATAGGTAGCGATATAGGTAGCTATAGTCAAATCTGATATAAAGCAGACTATATTGACATGTCTTTATTAATATTAAGCGTAGGATTTTTATTTAAAGTAAGTGCAGCTCCCTTTCATTTTTGATCTCCTGACGTTTATGATGCTATACCTACAGTGGTGACAACTTTTGTAGCTATAATAGCTAAAATATCTATCTTTGTATTTTTATTAGAATTAGTGCACTATACAAGTAATTCGCTATTTACTAATAACTTTAGTTGAACAAGTAGTTTATTAATTAGCTCATTGCTTTCATTAATAATAGGAACTGTATTAGGGTTAACACAATTTAGAATAAAAAGATTATTTGCGTATAGTACTATCAGTCATGTAGGGTTTATCTTGTTAGCTTTAACAATTAATAGTATAGAATCTATTCAAGCCTTTATATTTTATTTAATGCAATATTCTTTAAGTAATTTAAATGCTTTTATGTTGTTATTAGCTATAGGATATTCATTATATTGTTATAGTAATGAAAATAAAAAATATGCTTCTTTATTAGATAAAAATAATTCACCTATACAATTAATTAGCCAATTGAAAGGGTTTTTTTATATAAACCCTGTTTTAGCTTTAAGTTTAGCTATAACTATATTTTCTTTTGCAGGAATACCGCCATTAATGGGGTTCTTTGCAAAACAGATGGTTTTAAGTGCTGCTTTAGATAATGGGTACGTTTTCTTAACACTAGTGGCAATATTAACAAGTGTTATAAGTGCTGTTTATTATTTAAACGTGGTAAAGGAAATCTTCTTTGATAAACCTGAATATAAAATAAATTCTTATATCTCAGATTTAGACATGTATGCTAGTATAACTAAAAACAATGTTTTAATTAAAAATATAAGTTTTAAATATAATAATATTACACTATCTAGCTATTTAACTATAACTATTAGTGTATTAACATTAACAATACTTTTATTTATATTTATGCCTCAAGAATCATTAAGTATGGCTAATATATTAGCATTGATATTATTTAACTCATAAATGACAAGTATAACTTTTTTTTTTATATTCATACCTATTTTAGCTATAGTTTTACTAGCTATAAATTTAATCTTTGCTCCTCATAATCCTTATAATGAAAAAGATAGTGCTTTTGAGTGTGGTTTTCATTCTTTCTTAGGACAAAATAGAACACAATTCAGTATATCTTTCTTTATTTTTGCTCTTTTATTTTTATTATTTGATTTAGAAATACTTTTAGTTTATCCTTATGTGGTTAGTGCCTACGTTAATGGTATATACGGATTAACAATTATGTTAATCTTTTTTTTAGCTTTGACATTGGGTTTTGCATTTGAATTAGGAAAAAACGCATTAAAGATAGAAAGTAGACAAAGTTCAAACTTAGATAGCAATCACACAAGCATTAACAAAGTGGTAAATCTACAGGGAAAAATTTTTTTTTAATAGGAAAAAAGTAGACAAAGTTCTACTTTATATAGAAATCACACAAGAATTAACAAAGTGGTAAATCTACAGGGAAAATTTTTTTTCGGTAATCCTCTTTTAAATTCCTTAATGTTGTTGGCTGCTAAAAAATTGGAAAAGAAATTAGCTAAAGCTAGTGATGATTCCAAAACTAAACAGGATAAATAGGATAATAGGGATGTGGTTTTGCATTTAGATTGCAGATCTATAATTTGGAATTCGATTTTGTTATATATATAATAGTATATATAGGTTTTGTCTTCCTATGGTTTTATCCTCCATAAGTTTATATAAAAGATTATTTTATAAAGATTCTTTTATGTAAACAAAAGGTTAGTTTCTTAATTGGTAAAGAACTTTCTTAAAAAAAAAGAAAGCTTATGTCGGTTCGAATCCGACCTAGCCTACCTTAGGTGCTGGGAGCTGTAAAAAGCATTAAGTCCTAATCTTACTTTATTTTACTATTTATATTTCGAGTATTTTATCCTTTTTTTTCTAGTAAATGTTTTTACCTCTTTTATTAGTTATTCCTATAATAGGTATATTTATCATATCTACTAGTGTGTGTTATGACACAGCTGCTTTAAATAACAAACGTATAAAAACAATAGGATTAGCTACATCTATCCTTAATTTATTCGTTTCATTGATAATTTTTATCCTATTTGACTTTAGTGCAAATCAATTTCAATTTGTACAAGAATACTACCAAGTAAGTTCATATGACTTTTATTTAGGTCTTGACGGATTATCTGTATATTTCGTATTATTAACAACAATAATAGTGCCTATAGCATTACTTTCTAATTGAAAGTCTATAAATGAAAATATTAAGTCCTTTGTTATAATAATGTTATTATTAGAAAGCTTATTATTGGCTGTATTCTTAGTATTAGATATATTATTGTTTTATATCTTTTTTGAAAGTATACTTCCTCCTTTATTTCTATTAATAGGTTTATTCGGATCAAGTAATAAAGTAAGAGCTAGTTTTTATTTATTCTTGTATACATTATTTGGTTCTTTATTTTTACTATTGTCAATTCTTGCTATGTCATCTATAATGGGAACAACTGATTTTGATGCATTATACAAAACAAATTTTAACTATTCTACACAATTATTTTTATTTTATGGTATTTTTATAGCATTTGCTGTTAAGACTCCTACTATATTTTTAAACACTTGATTATTGAAAGCTCATGTTGAATCACCCCTAGGTGGTAGTATTATTTTAGCAGGTATTGTATTAAAATTAAGTTTATATGGGATATTTAGATTAATCTTACCTTTATTACCTAAAGCTTCTTTAGATTATACATATATAGTTTATCTTATAGGTGTTATTACTATAATATATGCTAGTTTTAGTACATTAAGAACAACAGATATCAAAGAACTTATTGCTTATAGTTCTGTTTCACACGCTGCAGTATACTTAATAGGTGTATTCAGTAATACAATACAAGGTATAGAAGGAGGTATTACTTTAGGGTTAGCCCATGGGTTTGTGTCAAGTGGTTTATTTATATGTGCTGGTGGAGTATTATATGATAGATCTGGAACTAGATTAATACATTTTTATAGAGGTATAGCTCAAATAATGCCTATTTTTTCTATATTATTCTTTATTTTATGTTTAGGTAATTGTGGTGCTCCTCTTACTTTAAATTTTGTAGGGGAATTTATGTCTTTATACGGTGTATTTGAAAAATTACCTTTATTAGGTATAATAGCCAGTTCTTCTATAGTGTTTTCAGCTGCTTATACTATATTTATGTTTAATAGAATCTGTTTTGGAGGAGCTTTCTTTTTAAGTACATCGGATCCTTATACTCTAATTGATTTAAATAAAAGAGAATTTTTCATGTTATTTACTTTAGTTTTATTTACAGTTGTATTAGGTATATATCCTGCTCCTATCTTAGACGGGTTACATTACTCTGTGTCTACTTTAATATTTAGTACTTTACCTTATTAGTTATAGTTTAGAATTTTATTCTTATTTAGTTCCATAATCCCCCCCTGTAAGATTAGCATTATAGAGAGGGTAGTTCAGAAGCATGATTGTAGAATCAAGCTTTGCAGGATAGTTATAAAGCAGTAGATGCCGCGTATAAGCTTTTACCCGTCTTATATTTCTCTTTTTTTTTGCAGATAAAACTATTTGTCCTCCAGGTAGTGTTAATGAAGATAAATAGAAAAAATTTTAAGTATTGTGATGCCCCAACCCCTTGGGCCCTTGGGCCCTTGGTTTCTTTTATATTTCGATTAGTAGCGCTACGCTAATAGGTCTGTTTTTTAATATATATTCTATAAAAACCTTATAATTTATGTAAATATTAAATTATTTATACACTATAACATTAGGAATATTCAAAAGATAAAAAGAAAAAAAATGATTAATCTTATATATACCGGTATATTTAACAATTGTGATGCTCCAAGCCCTTGAGGGTTATATTTTCAAGATAGTGCTACTCCACACACGGAAGGTTTAGCTGAATTACATAATAATATTATGTTTTATTTAGTTATAATATTATTCGGTGTAGGGTGAATAATGATATCTATAGTAAACACATATATATCTACAAAATCACCTATAGTACATTATGTTCGGTATTAGTTAGTGAATCCGAAATAGGGATATCTTTCATTTCACATAGTGAAATGAAATAAATAGATTAGCTCAATTGGTAGAGCAACCGTTTTACAGACGGTAGGTTAAGTGTTCGAGTCACTTATCTCTTACTTTCTTCCCTTCCTTCTTTCTATTATATTATAATTAGTAATATAGTATAGATAATTAGTAATATAGTAGAGATAATTAGTAATATAGTATAGATATACTATTATTTATTTATTAAAAAACTAGATATACTGTTATCTATTTTTAAATAGTATGCCCTCCTATCCCTAAATATAGACACATATATTAAAGAATAGTGATTTGGACTTTTTGTCTGACTGATTCCCATAGGCAAAGTTCCCCGTTCGTTACCTATAATAGTAACGTCTCAGATACTAGTGCTCTCACTAGTCCAAGTAGGGAGGAGCAATTAACATTAAAGTCTACTATATCACTTTGAGCAGAAAGATGATTTTTATCATCTAATGCTAAAGATATCGGGACTTTATATTTAATTTTTGCTTTATTTTCAGGTTTATTAGGTACCGCTTTCTCAGTTTTAATTAGATTAGAGTTAAGTGGACCTGGTGTTCAATATATCGCGGACAATCAATTATATAATAGTATAATTACAGCTCATGCTATACTAATGATTTTCTTCATGGTTATGCCAGCTATGATAGGAGGTTTTGGTAATTTTTTATTACCATTATTAGTAGGAGGTCCTGATATGGCTTTCCCTAGATTAAATAATATAAGTTTTTGATTATTACCACCTAGTTTAATTTTATTCTTATTTGCTAGTGGTATAGAAAATGGAGCAGGTACAGGTTGAACTCTTAAAGGAATTAGGGAGTTATTTTATGGTGACATAAAAAAAAGTAAACTCTTCTCGATGCGTGAACCTCTTCCAGTATGCTATACATCTGCTGCAACTGAACACTTGGTTAGTTTAGTGTTTGTAGTACTACACGTAATACACTACTCATGTCTAAATTTAATTAATATTATATCTAGTACGTATGTAAAAATGTGTATCGCATGGAGACAATGCGCCTGATTAGTAAATAAACGTTTATTTACTAGTCATCAGAGACTTAACGAAGAGCATCTTAATGAGAAACCTTTAAAGGTAAATTCATTTGAACAATGATTAGTTGGTTTTACAGATGGAGATGGTTGTTTTCATATTTCACATCAAGGGGATAAATGGGGTTTAAGTTTTAAAATAGCTCAATCCAGATATAACTTAAGAGTGTTACATTATATTAAAAAAGAGTTAGGAATAGGGTCTATTACAAAAGATGGTACAAAAGGACAATACGTTGTAAGAGATAGGAAAAAGATAGAAGCAGTTCTAATACCTCTCTTTGATAAGTATCCTCTTTTAACCAGTAAATATTTTGATTATGTAAAATTCAAAAAAGCTTTATCTATATTGAATAATGTATCTTTAAGTAAAGAAAATAAAAATATAGAGCTTTTAGCTCTTAAAGAAACTAAAGCTAAAGATGATTATGTATCACCTGCTTGAAATTCAGCAATTTTACCATTGATTAACTTAAATTCTATTAACAATGTAATGACTAAAAGTTGATTAGTTGGATTTATTGAAGCAGAAGGTAGTTTTTATTTAGTAGCTAAAGATTCTACAAGATTAGTGCATGGTTTTGGCTTAACTCAAAAGTTAGACAAAATTGTTTTAGAAGGAATAGCCATTATGCTTCATATAAAGAATTCAGTTAAATTCAAAGAATTACATAATTATTATATTTTAGATACCACCAACTCGAGAGCTATTGAAAATATTATAGTTTTCCTTAAAGATACTATGAAAGGTGTAAAATCTTTAGAGTATAGAATATGAGCTAGATCATACTCTAACAATAAAGGTGATTATGTTAAATTGCTTAAGATCAGAAATATGCTTAGAAAACTCCGTAAAACTCTCTTAGAAATAAAATAAATTATTCTTTAATTATTGTCTCTTATTAAGATGAAGGTATAGTCCGAACAGTAAATAGATTTACTGCGTGTAACGATAATTTTAAAAATTAATTATTCTTTTTTTCATATTATGCTTGTTTAGCCTTCTTCTATCTTTCGTGGTCGAAAGGAGGACAAGGATAAATGTTTATTAGATATAAAATGTAAAAAAAATGAGGTTACCAACACAATTGTTATCCTCCTTTATCAGGTATACAAAGTCATAGTGGACCTAGTGTAGATTTAGCCATATTTGCTTTACACTTATCTGGTATAAGTAGTTTATTAGGTGCAATTAACTTTATAACAACTATATTAAATATGAGAAGTCCAGGTATAAGATTACATAAACTAGCCTTATTTGGATGAGCTGTGGTTGTTACAGCTGTATTATTATTATTATCATTACCAGTGCTTGCCGGTGCAATTACAATGGTATTAACTGATAGAAATTTTAACACATCATTCTTCGAAGCCGCCGGTGGTGGTGACCCTATCCTATACCAACATCTTTTCTGATTCTTCGGTCAACGATGGCCCGTAAATAAAGTAATTTATTTAATGACGTGGACTATATGCTGGAACCCTGAATATTTTTACAGTACTTTATTAGTAAGTGGTTTACTAATATTTAAGTATATTTTTTATAACCCCAGTAAAGTAAAAATTTGTTTAAAATTAGGCAATCAGCCGGTAACAAAAAGATTTAATTTCTTAGTAGGAACCTCAGAGACTACACGTCCACTATCCTCTACATTTCAAATTTATTCTACATTTAAATTTTATTCTACTCTAGCGTCTTACGGTGGAATTCTCCTCCCAAGCTTTAGTGTACGCGATGATAATAATAGTAATAATAATAGTAATAATAAGGACTTAAGAAATAAAGCATGGAATGAGTGATTAGCTGGCTTGATTGATGGAGATGGTTCTCTATTAATAAGTAAAGCAGGTTATGCTAGTTGTGAAATAACTATGTCTTTAAATGATGAACATGCTTTGGCTATAATTAAACAAAAATTAGGTGGATCTATTAAACTAAGATCAGGTGTTAAAGCACTTAGATATAGATTACATAATAATAAAGGTATGTTAGATCTAATCAATAGAATAAATGGTAATATTAGACATTCATCTAGATTAAAGCAATTAGAAAAAATATGTTTATCTTTAAATATACCGATAAAATATCCGGAAAGTATTACAAAAGATAATGGTTGATTTTCTGGTTTTTTCGATGCAGATGGAACTATAACATATTCTATTAAAAATGATTCCCCTCAGTTAACTATTAGTGTAACAAATAAATTATTAGTTGATGTTATTGATTATAAAAATATTTTTAATGGTAACGTGTATTTTGATAAAGGTCAAAATGGTTATTATAAATGGTCTATACAATCAAAAACTGATATAAATGAATTTAAAGAATATTTATTAAGATATCCTTCTTTATCACACAAGAAACAAAGATTATTTTTAATTGAGGAATATTATTATTTAAAGGATCTTAAAGCCTATAAAGCTCCTGTAGATACTAATTTGTCTAAAGCATGACTTAAGTTTAATAATAAATGAAATAACAGAGGATAAAGATATAGTCCGAAAAAAATATCACTTTGTACTTCGTATTTCTTTTTTTAAGCGTAGCTAGCAAAAAAAAAATGCTGCGCTTGCAGCTTGCAGCTTGCAGCTTGCAGCTTGCAGCAAGAAATAAAATAAATATTAACTAGTAGGTGATAACCCTTAGTTATGTATGTATTTTTGGCTATGTTTTACGTAAAGTATAGTAGGGATGTCTTTTTTTGCATCCAGAAGTGTATATCTTAATTATACCTGGTTTTGGTATAATTAGTACTGTAATATCAGCTAGCTCTAATAAGAGTGTGTTTGGTTATTTAGGTATGGTATATGCTATGATGTCTATTGGTGTTTTAGGATTTGTTGTTTGAAGCCATCATATGTATACTGTTGGACTAGACGTGGATACGAGAGCTTACTTCACAGCTGCTACGTTAATTATCGCCGTTCCAACTGGTATTAAAATATTCTCATGATTAGCCACATGTTACGGAGGATCTTTACACTTAACACCTGCGATGTTATTTGCTTTAGGTTTCGTATTTATGTTCACAATTGGAGGATTAAGTGGGGTTGTTTTAGCTAACGCCTCTCTTGATATTGCATTCCACGATACGGTTTTAAGTTTTTTATTTAGTAGTATAATACTAAAGTTAATCTTGATTGTTAGAGATCTTATTGCAGTAGTAAAACCTTCGGCTTTGATTTCTAGTTTTTTTATTAACAATGAAGGGAAAACCATGTTATGCTCCAAGCAAAACAAGGGTTAATTCAAAATATGTTTCCATTGGCGGAAAAAAAAACACCAAAGGTGATTTTGAAAGTGATTTATTTGATAAAGCTGAATATATAAAAATGTTTTGAGTAGGTTTAATGGACGGGGATGGTAGTATACAAGTAAATCATTGGCGTGAAAAATTCTTGCAATATAGATTAATTATTAAATTACCCTACCTAGATTCTAATTATAACATGTTAATTGAAATAGCTAAAGTTATAGGAGGAACTGTGGGGATTACAAATAAAGGTAAAGATGTTATTTGAGTCGTTGATGATAAAAATAAAGTGAAGGAAATAATTAATATATATGATACTTACCCACCTTTAACTTCAAGAAAAATATGTGAACTTGCTTTTTTAAAAGCATGTTTAATTGTCAGGTCTAAAGATAAATCTTTAACTGTAAAATCTTATCTTATAAATAGAAGTCTTAAATATAATAAACAAGAGTTAAATAAAAAAAAAAGTAACCTTTTTTTTAGTCAAGGTGGCACTCCTAGTTATTTTAAGGGTTGATTATCAGGGTTTATAGAAGGAGAAGGTTGTTTTTCTATAAGAAAATTTGATGTTCTTTCTTTTTCAATAGGTCAGAATGACGATCTTTATTTACTAGAAGCTATTAAAAGCTATTTTGAAGTAACAAATAAGGTTAGAAATCCTTACGGAGCCTTTTACTCTCTAGAAATTTATAAGAAAACGGTTTTATCAAAAATAATCGGCCATTGTACTAGTTATCCTTTAATGGGTGAAAAGTCCGTTTCATTAAGAAAATTTAAACAAAAATTTAGTCAAATATAGTAAGTGTTGTGTTGTCTTGTCACCATGAAAAGTTTGATACGCTTTTCGGTAGTAATTAATATTATTTTAATTATTGCTAACGGTGAAATCTTATACGTCTTCTTAATGCAGAAGATACATCGAAAAAATATAAGATAATACCGTGGAAACCAAAGCTAACTTTAATTTGAAGCATAGATTTATATTAATAGGTAGTAAGTAGGATCCGTAGAGGCTAAACGTGACAATCGAAAGTTTATTAAGTTAGACAATTAGATAAGTTATAGTCCGATCCACTGTGTGAACAGTGTAGTATGATAATCGAAATATTACTTTAAGTAAACTCCCTCCAATATACTTGGTATTATTTATACCTTTCTGTCCTTTGTATGGCCCAGTTCTATATTAAAAATATTATACTTTTATAGCTTAAACCTAACCATAATAGGATTTATCACCTAGTATTTAAATAATTTAATATTTTTAATTATTATTTGGCATCTAAACCTAGGGTTATACCTAAATAACTCCCTTTCTATATTACGCCTTCTTTTTAATTCCGCCTCTAATGTACTTTTATATAGATAGCGAGAAAAAAAAAAACATCAAACTTGTATAAAAACCAGTAAAATATTAAGAATACAGACTTACTATGTTGTAGCTCATTTCCACTATGTTTTAAGTATGGGTGCAGTATTTGCCTTATTTAGTGCTTGATATTTCTGAATCCCCAAAATATTAGGGTTAGATTATAACCAAATGTTAGGTAAAGTACACTTCTGAATAATGTTTATTGGAGTAAATGTAACATTCTTCCCTCAACATTTCTTGGGATTACAAGGAATGCCAAGAAGAATAAGTGATTACCCTGATGCATTTGCCGGATGAAACTTAATAAGTAGTTTTGGATCTATAATAAGTGTGATTGCTACTTGATTATTCTTATACATAGTATATGTACAACTAGTAGAAGGTAAAGCTGCAAGCAGATATCCATGATTAACACCACAATTTTATAGTGATTCATTACAAACCTTATTAAATAGAAGTTATAATAGTCTAGAATGAGCGTTAACTAGTCCACCTAAACCTCACGCATTTGTGAGCTTACCTTTACAAAGTATGTCGAGGAGAGTTTAATTTCGTTTTAACTATTCCTTCTGAAGATTTGACATTGTTAAGTGAATAACTTTTTCATTTAGCAAAAAAAAGTAAAAGTATTGCTATCTGAGTATTCTAAGGCGATAGACTTTTTAATTGAAAGGGGGGGGGGTAATAACTCTAATACTTTAACGATTGCAGATAAGAACTGTCTTTGATACGCTGATAGATTAGATGCTGACTTAAAAAGAGGGCGTATTATAGAAAGGGAGTTATTTAGGAATATCCCTGGGTATAAAAGCCAGATAATAGAAGAATTAAAGATGTTAAAATATTTAAATACTAGATGATAAAGTATATAAACTGGCCTCTAAGATTTTAGTAGGATTCCCCCCCTTCTTTTAGAAACAAGATTATATTTTGTTTTTTTTAAGGTAGTGAAAGAATCTTTAAAAGATTGTTTTAAAGACCTTATGCTTGAGAAGATATCCTTACTCAAGGTATACCTTGTATTAATGACTCCGGTTGTGTTCCTTTATTTTTAAGTCGTCTATTTATATATGTTAAATAATACTTTTATTTAAGATAAATTCCTTTTTTTTTTTCAATGTCTCAATATTACAAATAAGCTTAGAACTTCAGTCATTAGACTATGGTGAATTTTACCGATAATTTAATAATACACTTAAATGCCACAATTAGTACCATTTTATTTTATAAACCAAGTAACTTTTGCTTTTATTTTACTAGTAGCTATGATATATATTTTATCTAAATTTATTTTACCAAGATTCGTTCGTTTATTTTTAAGTCGTTTGTTCATAAGTAAATTATAATTAAACATGATACAAATAATAAAAAGAAAAGTCTCCATAAGGAGAATTTTCAATAAAAAATATAAAACTCTAAAGTATCTCTTTAGAAAAACAGCTAAAGCTCCATTTACTACTACAATGCTAAGAAGTGTTGGATCCGGTTTAACAATAGGACTAGCTGTTGGATTACCTCCTTTATATTATGACCTAATTAGAGAAACGGTTGATATAATGGATTTCTTGATAGAGGTCCCCGCAGTCGGGGTTCTTTTTGACAATCTGTAAGCCCAGTTCTTAGAAGAGGGAAGAAGGGTAACTTATGCTTTTGTTATTGATGGATTCCCTAAGTACTTTAATCCATAGGTTACTCTGGAAGAACATGAAGCTTTGCGAGCGTTAAGTGAATTGACTCCTAGGTGTAGAGGAATAGACTCTGCATTTCAGAGGTTAGGAATTCTAACTCAAGAAATAGAGCGCTATTCTCCTTCACATCCAGGTTTTATATGCGATGATCTGAATGTGTAAGCTGCTTGAACTAGGGCTAGGTGGTAAGAGAGGTAAATTTTAACTCTCTTTTCTCTAGGTTTTACTTTCCCGTTTACCGTTACCTGTCTCGCGTTTACCGTTTACCGTTTTACGCTTTAGGTTTTACGCTTTAGGTTTTACATTTTACGTTTAACTACGTTTATCCTTGTTTTATTTACTATAAACTAAATATAGATTCTTATTTTTAGTTTATAAATAATAATTATATACAGATATATATAATGAATTTAACCTTAGTACTTTTTTTAATCGGAATTTTAGGTTTCGTTTTAAATAGAAAAAATATAATATTAATGCTTATCTCTATCGAGATAATGCTTCTAGCTATTACATTTTTAATATTGGTGAGTTCACTTAGCTTTGACGATATATTAGGTCAAACTTATGCTATATATATAATAGCAATAGCAGGTGCTGAATCTGCTATAGGTTTAGGTATTCTAGTAGCTTTTTATAGATTAAATTCTTCTCTTATTATCTCTTGTCTATCCCCTAGCCATACTACATTTTCAAAAAACGTCAATAAGTTTAGCTCTAAAATAACCTCAAGATCTTATTCTACAATGACTAAGAATAATAATATTAATCCATCTAAAAATTATACAATTGATCCTTTATTTATTACTGGGCTTTTCGATGCTGAAAGTTCTTTTGTCATTACAGTTTTAAAAAACTCTAGGTACAAAACAGGATGGAACGTTCAAGCTAGAGTTCAAATAAAAATGCATGAAAAGGATAGAGTTTTAATTCAATCAATTCAAGAATTTTTCGGTGGTATAGGTTATCTTTCTAAAGTTAATAATACTTCAACGGTAGAATTTAGAGTTAGTACTTTAAAAGACTTAGTGGAGGTAATTCTTCCTCATTTTGATAACTACCCATTAATAACCAAAAAACATTTAGACTATTTATTATTTAAAGAAATTGTTTTACTTATGCTAAATAAAGAACATAATACTTTAGAAGGTATACAAAAAATAGTTAATATTAGAGCCTCTCTTAACTTAGGTTTATCTAAGGATTTAAAAGAAGGATTCCCTTTAACTATACCAGCTACGGTCAAAACTCTGGAGTCTGTTAATATTAACTTACATCCAGAATGAGTAGCAGGGTTTTCTACTGGAGAATCTAATTTCTTTATTGCTGTTCAAAAATCTAAAACTAAAAGTGGTTTATCTACTTCATTACGTTTTTCAATAGCTCAGCATTCAAGAGACCATTTGTTATTAGAGAAGTTTGTTCTTTTTTTTAGCGGTGGCTATGTAATAAACTATAAAAAACGTTCAGTGTCTGAGTTTATTATTACAAAAATTGATCATATAGTTGAGCATATAGTCCCTTTTTTTGATAAACACCCTATATTAGGGTCAAAGCACTTAAATTATTTAGATTTTAAGAGTGCGGCATATATTATTAAAAATAAAGAACATTTGAATGAAGACGGGTTAGGTTTAGAAAAAATTTTAGAATTAAAAAGAAGAATTACGTCCCTTTACTTGAATAAGGCTATGAATAATAACAATGTTGTAAAAGGCTCAGAGAAGTCAGATCAAAAAAGGTAGAGTAAACCTCTGCCTAGTCATATTTTTAATATGGCGAAACCTTCAAATTGCGGGAAAGTCTTAAAGACAAATCTACCAAGTTAATACAGTAATGTAATTAATGGAACAGGTAATGACTCGTTGTATGGTAAAAACGATTTGTATGAAGAAATGAAATAGATAATCCGCAGCCAAACACCATTTAATTGGTGCGCAGTTCATCGACTAAATGTAGGTTGGTGAATAATTATATGTACTAGCTTTTATTTTTTTATAGGTAATACCTAGGACATATATTATTTGCTTAAGATATAGTCAGGCATAACTTAATAGTTATGGGATACCCCCAGCCGGCCTAAGGTAATTAATATAATTTCTATGGTAAAGGGGGGAAAACGAAGAGGAAGTATTGCAATAGAATATAAATAATGTATTTAGCAATAATAACTTTACCATTATTAGGATCAATAGTTGCCGGGTTTTTTGGTAGAAAAGTCGGAGTTACCGGAGCACAAATAATTACAAGTTTATGTGTAATTTTAACTACACTATTAGCCATAGTTGCCTTTTTTGAAGTAGGTTTAAATAACATACCTGTTTCAATAAATCTTTTTAAATGGATTGATAGTGAATCCCTTAATGTTTTATGGGCTTTTAACTTTGATAGTTTAACAGTATCTATGTTGATACCTGTTTTAATAGTTTCATCTTTAGTGCATATATATTCTATAGGATATATGAGCCATGACCCTCATAATCAAAGATTTTTTAGTTACCTTAGTTTGTTCACTTTTATGATGATAATACTAGTTACAGGTAATAATTTTTTATTGATGTTTGTCGGATGAGAAGGTGTAGGAGTTTGTTCTTATCTTTTAGTTAGTTTCTGATTTACTAGAATAGCAGCAAATCAAAGTTCTATGTCTGCTTTTTTAACTAACAGAGTGGGTGATTGTTTTATGATGATAGCTATGTTTGCCATCCTATGATCTTTTGGTAATATAGACTATAGTACTGTATTTTCATTAGCACCTTTTATTAATGAAAATGTTGTTACAATGATAGGTATATGTTTATTGATAGGGGCTATGGCTAAAAGTTCTCAAGTAGGATTACATGTTTGATTACCGATGGCGATGGAGGGTCCTACTCCAGTATCGGCTTTAATACATGCAGCTACTATGGTAACTGCCGGTGTATATTTACTTATGCGTACTAGTCCTTTAATAGAATACAGTTCAACTGTTTTAATTTTATGTTTATGATTAGGGGCTATAACTACTGTTTTCAGTAGTCTTATTGGTTTATTCCAACAAGATATAAAAAAAGTTATTGCCTATAGTACTATGAGTCAATTAGGTATGATGGTTGTTGCAGTGGGTTTATCTTCATACAATGTTGCTTTATTCCACTTAGTTAATCATGCTTTCTATAAAGCACTTTTATTCTTAGGTGCAGGGGCTGTTATACATGCAGTAGCAGATAATCAGGATTTTAGAAAATATGGTGGATTAAAACCATTCTTGCCTTTAACGTACTCTGTTATGTTAATAGCTAGTCTTAGTTTAGTTGCATTCCCTTTTATGACAGGTTTTTATAGTAAAGATTTTATATTAGAATCTGCTTATGGACAATTTTATTTCAGTAGTACTGTTGTATACTTTATAGCTACTATAGGTGCAATGTTTACTACTTTATATTCAGTTAAAGTTTTATATTTAACTTTCTTAACTAATCCTAACGGTCCATTAATTAATTATAAACATGCCCATGAAGGGGATATATTTATGAGTTTACCTTTAATTATATTAGCTGTATTTTCAATATTCTTTGGATATATTACTAAAGATCTATTTATAGGATTAGGTTCAGGATTTTTTATTGATAATAGTTTATTTATACATCCTTTACATGAAATAATGTTAGACACTGAGTTTGCTGTACCTGTTTTATTTAAATTACTACCTTTGGTGTTTACTATTTCACTTAGTGTTTTAGCAGTAATTCTATCCGAATTTTTACCATTAGTTTTAATTGAATTTAAATTAACTAGGTTAGGGTATAACATTTTTAGCTTCTTTAATCAACGGTTTTTAGTTGAACTTTTATATAATAAATACATAACAGGACTTGTTTTAAAATTAGGTGGTCAATCTACTAAAATTTTAGATAAAGGAAGTGTAGAGTTATTAGGACCGTACGGATTAGAAAAAGTTTTAATACCTTTAAGTAGAAATATAGCTAGCTTAGATACAGGTGTTATAACTAGTTATGCACTATATATTTTAATTGGCCTTATATTCTATGTGTCAATTCCTTATTTAATTATGTTTGATAGTAGTTTACTAATATTAATTATATTACCTCTATTTAGCTTTATCAATAGTAAATAAAAAAGAAAAAGGCCTAAATATGAACCGGATTTCTGGGGTTACTATGGACCGAGTCGTCGATCTTTCAATGATGAGGGATATGATAGTGATCCAGAAAGAGGAGGTGGAGGAACTACACTATAAAGCTATTGATATATTTATAGTACTTATAACTAGTATAAGTTTCTGATTATTACCTTCGATTTGTTTACTTCATAAAAGAATCTTTTAAAGATTTTTTATGAAGTAAACAAAAGGTTAGTTTCTTAATTGGTAAAGAACTTTCTTGTATAGAAAGCTTATGTCGGTTCAACTCCGACCTGGCCTGCGTTAGGAGTTTAAAGCTGTCTTTTCTATTGGTAAATACCAATAGGTAAGGGGAAATATTGATGTGTAACTAAATTAGTATCATTATTAGAATAGGTTTAGATTGGTTAATCCAAAAAAGTTAATTTTTTTTGATTATAAAAGAAGATAAGCTTCTAAAAAATAAAATTGCATAAAAACTTTTTTAAATCTAAAAGATTGTAATCAGGCTATTTTTGTTAAGAAGACCCGTTATTACTTTTTTAGGCTAATATATAAGAAAAAATAGCATGTTTCTTTTAAGAAAAAAAAGGGATGTGGGCAAATGGTTTTGCATTTAGATTGCAGATCTATAATTTGGAGTTCGATTCTTCCATATCTCTAAATGTATAAAAATGTCTTTCTCAGACCAAAAGGTCAGACCAAAAGGTCAGACCAAAAGGTCAGACCAAAAGGTCAGACCAAAAGGGAAAAAAAAATCTTTCTCATACTATCCGAATTAAATATACAATTAATCTAGATAGTGTAGTAATAGACTATACTAAGTTAAAATTAGGTTTAAATTAAAATAGGGAGATCCTTTATATAATAATAAAAATAAAAAAAATGATACAAGCAGCAAAAATAATAGGTACAGGATTAGCCACAACAGGATTAATAGGAGCAGGTGTAGGAATAGGTGTAGTTTTCGGTGCATTAATTTTAGGTGTAGCTAGAAACCCATCATTAAGAGGGCAATTATTCTCATATGCTATTTTAGGTTTTGCTTTTGCTGAAGCTACAGGTTTATTCGCACTTATGATGGCATTCTTATTATTATACGTAGCTTAATAAAGTGTATAATATACAAGGTAAATGTATAGAACAATTTATACTTAATTAAGTTTAAACCCTTTAATTAAGATTAAATTTTTCTATAATAAAGGAAGACTTCTATAGGTAGAAGAGCCGTATCTGTGTTTACTCTCACACGATTGGTTGAGTGTTCGAGTCACTCATTCTTTACGTTATACTATCTATGCTTAATGTATAAAGGTAGTTTAAATTGTTTATAAAAGATGGCTTGACGAATAGTCTTAAATAATAAAAATGTCTTTAGGAATATTAATTTACCAATATTAGTTGTAGTTAAGTTTATACCAAGAGGTGTCAACTTTTAATTTTTAGAGTGTTAATAATCAGAAGATAATATAATAATAAAAAAAAATGACAAATTATACACCTCTTTTTACAGAAATCACTAGTCCACTTGACCAATTCGAAATAAGAAATCTTTTAAGCTTAGAAGCTCCTATTCTAGGTAATATGAATATATCTGTAACTAACATAGGGCTATATTTAGTAGTTTCTACTTTTATTATCTTAACAGCTAGCGTATTGGCTACTAATTACAATAAAATTATAAGTAATAGTTGATCAATTAGTCAAGAATCTCTATATGCAACTATACATAGTATAGTAACTAACCAAATAAATGCGGGTAAAGGTCAATTGTATTTCCCTTTTATATATACTTTATTTATTTTTATTTTAATTAATAATTTAATAGGAATGGTTCCATATAGCTTTGCTTCTACTAGCCATTTTATATTAACATTTGCTCTTAGCTTTACTGTTGTTTTAGGTGCTACAATATTAGGGTTCCAAAAACACGGGTTAGAATTCTTTTCTTTACTTGTACCTGCTGGTTGTCCTTTAGGTTTATTACCTTTATTAGTGTTAATTGAGTTCATTTCTTACTTAGCTAGAAATATCTCACTAGGGCTTAGATTAGCGGCTAATATTTTAAGTGGGCATATGTTATTAAACATATTAGCAGGTTTCACTTATAACATTATGACTTCAGGGTTTATATTCTTCTTTTTAGGTTTAATACCTTTAGCATTTATTATAGCTTTTTCTGGTCTTGAATTAGGGATTGCATTTATTCAAGCTCAAGTGTTTGTTGTATTAACTAGTAGCTATATTAAAGATGGATTAGATTTACATTAGTAGTGATATTTTAATATTATTATATAATATTTAAACTTTTTCATTGCGAGTGAGGGAGCGGCAAACCCTGCCTCTAAACTTTTAAGGGAGGGGGGAGACTAGATCAGATGTATCATGTTTACTTCTATCTTCCTTTTTTACTTACTTTGTTAACAAATACTTACCTGTGCGGATTGTTTTCCTTACCTGTAGTAGTAAATGCAGGAAAAATCATATATCTTAAATATTTAAGAATATTTGTTTAATAAAATAATATATAAATAATAATACGTTGAGGTATTACTAAAGAAATAAATAAAAAAAAATATAGAAATAAATAATATATCAATGAGAATATTTAAAAGTCATCCTTTATTAAAACTAGTTAATTCATACTTAATAGATTCACCACAACCTAGTAACATAAGTTATTTATGGAATTTCGGTTCATTATTAGCAGTCTGTTTAATAATACAAATTGTAACAGGTGTTACATTAGCTATGCATTACAACCCTAGTGTACTAGAAGCCTTTAATTCAGTAGAGCATATTATGCGTGATGTTAATAATGGTTGATTAATCCGTTATTTACACAGTAATACAGCTTCAGCTTTCTTTTTTTTAGTTTACTTACACATAGGAAGAGGTTTATATTACGGGTCTTACAGAGCTCCTAGAACATTAGTTTGAACAATTGGTGTAGTTATTTTTATATTGATGATGGCTACAGGATTTTTGGGTTATGTTTTACCATACGGTCAAATGTCATTATGAGGTGCCACTGTTATTACAAACCTTATGGGTGCCATACCATGAGTTGGACAAGATATAGTTGAATTTCTTTGAGGTGGTTTTTCTGTAAATAATGCTACTTTAAATAGATTCTTTGCCTTACATTTCGTATTACCTTTTGTTTTAGCTGCTTTAGCTTTAATGCACTTAATAGCTCTTCACGATAGTGCGGGTTCAGGTAACCCTTTAGGTGTTTCAGGTAATTATGACAGATTGTCTTTTGCCCCTTATTTTTTATTTAAAGATTTGATTACAATATTTATATTTATACTGGTTTTAAGTGTATTTGTTTTCTTTATGCCTAATGTATTAGGAGACTGTGAAAACTATGTTGTAGCTAACCCTATGCAAACTCCTCCTGCTATAGTACCTGAATGATATTTATTACCATTCTATGCTATATTAAGATCTATCCCTAACAAACTATTAGGTGTTATAGCTATGTTTAGTGCTATATTGATACTATTAGCTATGCCTTACACTGATTTAAGTAGATCTAGAGGTATACAATTCAGACCTTTAAGTAAAATAGCTTTTTACATATTTATAGCTAATTTCTTAATATTAGCGGTACTAGGAGCTAAACATGTAGAATCTCCTTTTATAGAATTTGGACAAATAAGTACTGTTATCTATTTTGCACACTTTTTAATAATAGTTCCTGCAGTTAGTTTATTAGAAAACACATTACAAGATTTAAGTCTTTTAAATAAAGCTAAATAAGTTTTAATACTCTTTAATTACGCTATTTTAGGTTTTGCTTTTGCTGAAGCTATAGGTTTATTCGCACTTATTATGGCATTCTTATTATTATACGTAGCTTAATAAAGTGTATAATATACAAGATAAATAGTGAAAATTTTAAGTATTGTGATGCCCAACCCCTTGGGCCCTTGGGCCCTTGGGCCCTTGGGCCCTTGGTTTCTTTTATATTTCGATTAGTAGCGCTGCGCTAATAGGTCTGTTTTTTAGTATATACTCTAAAAACCTTATAATTTATGTAAATATTAAACTATTTATACACTATAACATTAGGAATATTCAAAAGATAAAAAGAAAAAAAAATGATTAATCTTATATATACCGGTATATTTAACAATTGTGATGCTCCAAGCCCTTGAGGGTTATATTTTCAAGATAGTGCTACTCCACAGATGGAAGGTTTAGTAGAATTACATGATAATATTATGTTTTATTTAGTTATAGTATTATTCGGTGTAGCGTGAATAATGATATCTATAGTAAACACATATATATCTACAAAATCACCTATATCACATAAATATTTAAATCATGGAACACTAATAGAATTAATATGAACAATTACCCCTGCTTTAATTTTAATTCTTATAGCTTTCCCTTCTTTTAAATTATTATATTTAATGGACGAAGTAAGTGATCCCGCTATGTCAGTACTGGTAGAAGGTCATCAATGATACTGAAGTTACCAATACCCGGACTTTTTAACAGGAGATGAAGAATTTATAGAATTTGATTCTTATTTAGTACCAGAATCAGACTTAGATGAAGGGGCTTTAAGAATGCTTGAAGTGGATAACAGAGTAATACTTCCTGAATTAACACACGTAAGATTTATTGTTACAGCTGCTGATGTTATACATTCTTTTGCCTGTCCTGCTTTAGGTATTAAATGTGATGCGTATCCAGGTAGATTAAACCAAGTATCTGTGCTTATAAACAGAGAAGGAACTTTCTATGGTCAATGTTCAGAGATATGTGGTATTTTACACAGTTCTATGCCTATAGTTATAGAAGCGGTTAGCATAGAAAAATTCCTTACATGACTTGAAAATCAGTAGTAAAAACAAAATATAATATAAGCCTGCAAGCCTGCAAGCCTGTAAGCTTATAGTACATTATGTTCGATATTAGTTAGTGAATCCGAAATAGGGATATCTTTCATATCTCTAAAAGTACACTATGTGAAATTAAATTTAAACCTAAAAAATTTTTAGTTAATAATTCTTACATTTAATTTATACTCATATAAAAAGATAATTCTTCCAAGACTTGAACTTGAATTTCATCCTTATCAAAAATGCACTCTACCTGTTAAATTAAAGAACTATTCAAGTATAAAAATGTCTTTCTCAGACTAAAAGGTCTGACCAAATGGTAAGACCAAAAGATTAGACCAAATGGTCAGACCAAAAGGGAAAAAATCTTTCTTATACTATTCGAATTAAATATACAATTAATCTAGATAGTGTAGTAATAGACTATACTAAGTTAAAATTAGATTTAAATTAAAATAGGGAGATCCTTTATATAATAATAAAAAAAAAGTGATGATAGAAGCAGCAAAAATAATAGGTACAGGATTAGCCACAACAGGATTAATAGAAGGAGGTGTAGGAATGGATGTAGCTTCTGCTCCCTCTATTACAGAACTTGCGCCTGTCCTGTCCGAAATAAAGAGGCTTTTACCCCAATTAGATTCTTTTATCTCTCAATTTAACCAGGTTATTGTGGAGTCTGGGGTTAATGTGATGTCAGATACGGTAGGTAATCTATCTATGGATGCTCCAGCTGATATGCCTAAATCACAAATGAATATGATCAGTAATAAGATCGGTATTATAGACAGGCTGATAAATAATAGTGGAAATACTCTTAATGAACTCTTTCAAAAAGGTTTATCAATAGAACAAAGTATAAAACAAGAAAATCCTAGCTATAATAGCCAAATGGTTGAACATATTAAGAGATTTAAAGAACTAAATGGATTATATAAACACTAATAATAATAAAAAAAATGATACAAGCAGCAAAAATAATAGGTACAGGATTAGCCACAACAGGATTAATAGGAGCAGGTGTAGGAATAGGTGTAGTTTTCGGTGCATTAATCTTAGGTGTAGCTAGAAACCCATCATTAAGAGGGCAATTATTCTCATACGCTATTTTAGGTTTTGCTTTTGCTGAAGCTACAGGTTTATTCGCACTTATGATGGCATTCTTATTATTATACGCAGCTTAATAAAGTGTATAATATACAAGGTAAATGTATAGAACAATTTATACTTTATTAAACGGTCGATAATTAATCAGAGAATTTAATTATGTACCTATATCTGTCATAGTTATCATAGTATATAATATTAATATATCTAATTAAGTTTAAACCCTTTAATTAAGATTAAATTTTTCTATAATAAAGGAAGACTTCTATAGGTAGAAGAGCCGTATCTGTGTTTACTCTCACACGATTGGTTGAGTGTTCGAGTCACTCATTCTTTATGTCATACTATCTATGCTTACTTACATCGGAGTGGTAGCCAGATAAAGTGTATTTTAAGTCTAATGTATTTATAATAGGTTAATTGCGGTCTGGGTTAGACAAGAATACTGTGATAAGTGACGAAAATATCTAAAAAATCCCTTACCTAGAAATTATGGCTAAGTTATTAAAGTTATCTCTAACTTTATATAACTTATTTTTAATTTTATATAATTTTAACTATTGTAAGCCTTTATAGCTCAATGGTAGAGTATGATACTGTTAATATTGTGACAGATGTTAGATTCATCTTAAGGGCTAAATAAGTACTAAATGTAACAACAAGATAATTCCAATATTACTATGAAAGCTGAGATTCTTAAATAAAAAATATAAAAGTACGCCTAATTTAAGTGAAAATAGTTTAGCTATAAATGATAGAGAATTCTCTTGAGGTAAACATATCATAACGAGCTAAGGAATCAAAGATTGAAGATGTGAATAGTTTGAATGGTAATATAATAGAGAGAGTCATTATGTGGCAGAAAATACTACTAAAATTTAAATATGAACCTACCCATTAGGCAGAAAAATAATAAAAAAAAAGGATAAGAAATGATTTAATAATAATATTTAATGAAAAATAATTCAGTCAAATATCAATTTTAATTCTTAGACTCTAGTTTTAAGTGTTGAGATAGTATAAAATTTTTGGCTGGTTCGCTGGCTGGCTGGCTGGCTGGTTGGCTGGCTGGTGAATACTAAACATATAATATTATTTTGTTTTAACAGTTTGTAATGTTATTTAAATGAATCGATATAAAGTTAAAGTTTGCTAATACCTTTTTAGGTTTAGTAAGGCTATGCAGGCTAGATGCTTGTTTTCGCTTTCGTCCGTCTTTGCGTACATCTCTTTAAACTTTTACTTTTATATTCCTTTCCGCTTATATAAATAGTCTTATCATTTATTACAAGATATTGCTACGTAATTCGCATTAATTACTTGTTGTAAAAAAAAAAGAATAAAAAAAATTATGTTATATTTACCCACTTTAATTTCTATAATAGAAGTTTTATTATTAACTGTTCCAGTTTTATTGACGGTAGCCTACGTAACTGTAGCTGAAAGAAAAACAATGGCCAGTATGCAAAGAAGATTAGGGCCTAATGTAGTAGGATATTTTGGTTTATTACAAGCATTTGCGGATGCTTTAAAATTATTATTAAAAGAATATGTTTCACCTACACAAGCTAATCTTATTTTATTTTTTCTTGGTCCTATAATCACTTTAATTTTCTCATTATTGGGTTATGCTGTAATACCGTATGGACCAGGTTTAGCTATAAGCGATTTAAATTTAGGTTTATTGTACATGTTAGCTGTTTCATCTTTATCAACGTATGGAATATTATTAGCGGGATGAAGTGCTAACAGTAAATATGCCTTCTTAGGTTCACTTAGAAGTACAGCTCAGTTAATTAGTTATGAACTTATATTAAGTTCTGCAATACTTATAGTAATAATGTTGACAGGTAGTTTAAATGTTACTGTAAATGTTGAAGCTCAAAGAGCTATTTGATTTATAGTACCTTTATTCCCTATATTTATTATATTTTTTATAGGGTCAGTAGCAGAAACTAATAGAGCTCCTTTTGATCTAGCCGAAGCTGAATCTGAACTTGTTAGTGGGTTTATGACAGAACATGCAGCAGTAATATTTGTGTTTTTCTTTTTAGCTGAATATGCTAGTATTGTTTTAATTTGTATCTTAACTAGTATACTATTCTTAGGTGGTTACTTGTATGATATTTTACCTTCTTTTTCTTTATTGAGTTTAGTTCAATATACTAATTTCGATGCTTATATAGAAGAAACTCTATTCCGTCAACGTTTAGGGTATAACTATAGCATAATCTCTTATAATCCTTTAATTGAAGGATTGTGTTATGGTTTAAGTTTAGGTTTAAAAACTTGTGTTATGGTTTTTGTATTCATATGAGTTAGAGCGTCATTCCCTAGAATACGTTTTGATCAGTTAATGACTTTTTGTTGAATAATATTATTACCAATAGTTATTGCTTTTGTTATTTTAGTTCCTTGTATTTTATATAGTTTTGATATAATACCTTGTAATATTTCTTTACTATAAAAGCAAAAATAATTAAAAAAAATTATGTTATATTCACCCACTTTAATTTCTATAATAGAACTTTTATTAAATATTAAAATATTAAAATATTAAAATATTAAAATATTAAATCAATATTCTTTCTTTTTTAGATGAGGGCGAAAAAAAAAAAAAATTTTTATTTTAAAAGCTTATTCCCTTTATAGTTAAAAAATAAAAAAAGCTTTTTTTTCTTTAAAAGGAAGTTTTGCGGTTCTACTTGTGTAAGGAAATAAACTCTAATTTCTTAATTTAAAGGGTTAGCTAAGTAGACCTAACTTAACTTCTTTATTCTTATTAGCTTAATGGTAGAGCATGGTACTTCTAACACCACGATCTGAGTTCGAATCTTAGATAGGAAAAAGTTCATAACAGAGAGATTAAACTAGAAGATTAAGTCTTTAATAGGTTTTTCTTATAATAGGATGGAGAATGTCGTGTTTATAGCATACTATCTACAGCTAAATTTTTAACAGTTTGTACTGTTATTTAAATAAATCGATATAAAGTTAAAATTTGCTAATGCTTTTTTAGGTTTAGTAAGCTGTTATGGTTAGATGTTTGCTTTCGGACTCCTTCGTGTTTGCTAACACCTCTTTGTATTTTTACTTTCATATTTCTTTCCGCTTATCTAATTAGTAATTGGCTTTATTATAAGATATTTTATAGTTAAAGATATATTTAGTGATATAAAAAGCATAATTTATTTATAAATAAATACTTATTTATATTTCGTTTCGTCAAAGTCCTAAGCTTAGTCAGCACAGTACACACAAAAATAATTATAAGTGTAAAAGCAAAAGCTTTTGGTAATATAGGGGGAAATATGCCGATATTTTCGTAGGCTAACTATGATATAGGAACGATAGTAAAAAGTGCCTGTGAAGGAAGCGTTTTATTAGTAGTTTTATATATTTTTATTTACATATTTTTGCAGATAGAGGAATAGTGATGTTTCACCTTCCACCTCTACGCAGCCACCTATTTTGCAATTATGGGGCTATGGATGGCGGTATGTCGCACCGAAAGGGGTTTTTACATAGGAAACTATTATATAATCTATCAAGAATAAGCCCAGGGGATTGTAGCCTTAATTAAGAGAAATTGAAATCCCGGAAATAGGCTTATTATTATCCTAATGCTACACTAGCTATAGTGTATTATTTAGGAAGGGAGACAGATATCTGTGTATTATTATTTAGGTGTAAAATAGCTCTATACATGTCTAATATAAAAATATGTTAAATTTACATTAGTAGTGATATTTTAATGTTATTATTAAAAAAAATAATATTTATATCCTAATTATGTTTTATTTTTAAAACATAAGTACATTTTTTGAGTTTGATGATGGCTCTGAATGAACGCTGTCCAAATGCTTGACACATGCTAATCGAACGTCTAATATAGTCAATAGTTTGTGAGCTATTTTTTTAGCTTATAATTTTATTTTCTTAATTAGAAGTGGTGTACAGGTGAGTATATGATATTTTGGCTACCTTAAAGTAAGGGAAATAAATACCTTATACGAATTTATTTCTAAAGGAAATATTTTTATAATTTTCCGCTTTATGATGACAATAAATATCTCGGATAGGTAGTAGTTAAGGTAATATCTTAACTAGCCCTAGATTCCGTAGTCGAGGCTGAGAGGTCGATCGATCACATTGGGTCTGAAAAAACCCCAATACGTATTGTACAGCAGTGAGGAATATTGGTCAATAGCCTAACGGCTGAACCAGCAACTTGGAGGAATGAAAAGCTACGGCTTGTTAGCCCAATATTAAAAGGTTAATATCGACTACGTCGAATAAAGTTCTAGATAGAATACTGATTATGACAATTTTCTATCTATTTGTCTTGACCAAATTACGTGCCAGCAGTCGCGGTAATACGTAGAAGACTAGTGTTATTCATCTTTAATAGGTTTAAAGGGTACCTAGACGGTATTATTAGCCCAAAAAAGGGTACAATTTTACTAGAGTTTTATATGAGAAGGTAGTATTTATGGAGGAGAGATTAAATACGATGATACCTTAAGGACTGGTAACGGCGAAAGCAACCTTCTATCTAATAACTGACGTTGAGGGACGAAGGCCTGGGTAGCAAAGAGGATTAGAGACCCTAGTAGTCCAGGCAGAGAATTATGAATGCTATAGATTAGATTATTTTTAGACTATAAATGAAAGTGTAAGCATTCCACCTTAAGAGTAATGTGGCAACGCAGGAACTGAAATCATTAGGCCGTTTCTGAAACCAGTAGTGAAGTATGTTATTTAATTCGATAGCCCCCGAAAAACCTTACCACAATTTGCATATTTTAGTTCGCCTAAAAAAAATTTTTTTTATTAGGCGAGAGCTAATTTACAAGCGTTGCACGGCTGTCTTCAGTTAATGTCGTGAGATTTTGGTTAGTTCCATAAAATTAACGTAAACCCTTGCTTTATTTTTAAATAAACATTTATAAAGTAGTTCGCCATTATATTGGTTTGATATATGGGACCAAGACAAGTCATCATGGCCTTTATATTGTGGGCTATAGACGTGCCACATAATCCTATACAAAGAGATGCGAAAGTGTGAACTCGAGCTAATCTCAAAAGTAGGTTATAATATGGATTGTAGTCTGTAACTCGACTACATGAATAAGGAATTACTAGTAATCGTGAATCACCATGTCACGGTGGATTATATCTCAGATAGGTACTAACTACTCGTCGCGCGCCGAAAGAAGTATGTGCAATAAGTTTGGTGAGCTATTGCTTTTTAAATTTGGATGATAAGTTCTAAAAATTAGTGTAGTAAATTTTCGTATGTGTGACTTTGATTGGTGTTAAGTCGAAATAAGGTTCGTGTAGTGGAAATTGCACGGGGTTAATTATAGTTAACAATAAACTGTATATATTTTTATATACAAAAGGAAGGTTCCGTTTGTTGGTATGACGGGTTGAGCTGTAAACTCAATAGCCTTATGCTGTCGAAGGTTCAATTCCTTTCCTTCCTAAAAGTTTTGTTTATGCGGGTTGATGTAATGGTAACATGTTTGGCTCATGTCCAATATATAGGGGTTCGATTCCTTTACCCGCACAAAGCTTAGTCTCAAAATATAAAAGTTGAGTCGGTTTCAATAAAGGCTTAGATGTAAATTTTCTCTTATAGACTTTCAAAGGAGTGTTTGCATTAAAAATATAAGGCCTTTATAGCTCAATGGTAGAGCATGATACTGTTAATATTGTGATAGATGTTCGATTCATCTTAAGGGCTAAATACGTCTTAAATGTAGTTTAATAGGATGGAGAATCTAGTGTGTGTTAGTTTAATCGGCAGAACATTATGTTACGGCCATATTGATACAAGTTCGAGTCTTGTACACACAGTAAAATATCATCAATTCTAATTCTTATACTCTACTTTTAAGTGTTGAGAGAGTAGTGAATGTACTAAATATGTTCGGTGCTTCCTTTCCTAAATAATATATATATATTATATAAATTTTTTAGTTAAAAATTTAAGGAGATTTCTTTTTTTTTTTATCCATGGATTCTCTTTTTGTTTTAAATGATAGTTTTACTTCTGGCTACCGTGCAGGTATGCTAGACTTTATTTCTTTAGTTTCAATTTTATCAGCTATACTAGTCATAGTTAGTAAAAATCCGATAGTTTCTGTGTTATTCTTGATAGGGCTGTTTTTAAGTATATCATGTTATCTTATAGTATTAGGTTTGAATTTTATAGGTTTATCTTATTTATTAGTTTATGTTGGAGCAGTATCTATATTGTTCCTTTTTATACTTATGTTAATTAATGTTAGAATAAGTGAATTACTTAATGAAACTAGTAATAGTATACCATTAGTTATACTAATCATATTAGCTTTTAATTACCCTGTTTCTAAAGTATTACCTTATAGTGTAACTGTATTTATACAAGAAGCAATTAATAAAATATGATACGTAAACTATAATTATACAATAGATAATGTATTAACTATGAAAGCTATTATGTCGGATAAAAGTGAGGTATTATATGCTACAAGTAAAATATGAGACGGTAATATGTCTGAATTTAGTCATATAACTAGCATAGGTAATATTATGTATACTAGCCACAGTATATGATTGATTATTACTTCAATAATTTTACTATTAGCCATGGTAGGAGCTATTGTTATAACTATAAAACAAAAACCTATATTAAATAATATATAAGTTTAAGGTTTTAATTATAAATAGAGGGATTAGCTCAATTGGTAGAGCAACCGTTTTACACACGGTAGGTTAAGTGTTCGAGTCACTTATCTCTTACTAGCAGAAATACCAGTTAGCTATTGTACTTCTGTATTATAAAGTTATTAGAGAATCTTGGTACACTTATCAAAGTTATCCCCCTTTTTATCATGTTGGAAAAAAAAGAAGTAGATAGACCTACATACGAATTATAATAAAATGACAAATATAATAAGAAGTCAATTTCAAGCGCATCCCTTTCATTTAGTGTCACCTTCACCTTGACCAGTGAATGTTTCTTTTGCTTTACTATTTTTAACATTAAGTACTGTATTAACAATGCACGGTTTCTCAAACGCAGGTCCTTATTTAGGTTTTGCTTTAATATCTCTTATCTTGTCTATGTCTTATTGATGACGTGATGTAATAAGTGAAGCTACATATTTAGGACATCATACATTAGCTGTACAAAAAGGAATAAACATGGGTGTTGCTCTATTTATAGCATCAGAAGCTCTATTTTTCTTAGCCATTTTTTGAGCTTTCTTTCATAGTGCTTTATCTCCTACTATTGAATTAGGTGCTCAATGACCACCTATGGGGATAGAAGCTATAAATCCTTTTGAATTACCTTTATTTAACACAGTTATTTTACTATCTAGTGGTGTAACAGTGACATATGCTCACCATTCTTTAATAAAAGGGGATAGAGCTGCTAGTTTATATGGTTTACTTGCTACAGTAATTTTAGCTTTAGTGTTTACAGCTTTCCAAGGTGTAGAATATGCTGTTTCTTCTTTTACTATAAGTGATGGGATATTTGGATCTTGTTTTTATCTTGGTACAGGATTCCACGGAATACATGTTATGATCGGGACTGCTTTTATAGCAGTTGGTTTATGACGTGTGGTAGCCTACCACTCTACAGATAATCACCATTTAGGTTTAGAATCTAGTATACTTTACTGACATTTTGTTGATGTTGTTTGATTATTTTTATATATATCTATCTATTACTGAGGATCTTAATAATTAATAATATGATAATATTAGCTATCACTTCTAATCATATCTGACCCGATATTATCTATTCATCGAAGTATTTTTCCCTAAATAAGATAGAATAAAGCTAATTAATCTTTATTAGAATATGATCTGGGGAGTGCCCGCTCTGTTCTTTTTTGGATGGATTAGTAAAGAGACTTTAGCTTAATCGGTAAAGCGTGTGCCTTTTAATCACTTTAATGGGGGTTCAAGTCCCTTAGGTCTTAATTATTATATAAGCGGATATACGTTAATGGTAAACCGAACGCCTTCCAAGCGTTTTATGTCGGTTCAAATCCGACTATCCGCAATTTATTTTATGAAGTAAACAAAAAAAGGGTTAGTTTCTTAATTGGTAAAGAACTTTCTTGTCAAGAAAGCTTATGTCGGTTCGAACCCGACCTGGCCCGTATGTATATTAATAGTCCAAAACTATTTACAGGAAAAGTTGCCATTGGTAAGGTAAGATATTTGCTAAATATTGTTCGATTGAACCTGAGTGTTCGATTCACTCCTTTTCCGTATATTTATATTATCTTGATATTAATAAGTATAAATACAGGTTAAACGATAATTTAATATTTAGGGTAATATTTAAATATATAAAAATTTAAATAAAATGGAAAATGAGCTTAAAATAGACTTACTACGTTGTTGCTCATTTTCACTATGGTTTAAATATGGGTGCAGTTTGCTTTATTTAGTGCATGATATTTCTGAATACCAGATTATTAGGTTTAGATTATAATAATATAGATTAAAAAAAATTTTTTTTTAGTTTATCCAGAAAGAGTTTAGTTTAATTGGTAAAATAAGAAGCTTCAGACTTCATGTTCTCGGTTCAAGTCTGAGTACTCTTGAATAATTCTTTAACTTAACAGGTAGAGTGCATTTTTGATAAGGATGAAATTCAAGTTCAAGTCTTGGAAGAATTATCTATTTATATGAGTATAAATTAAATGTAAGAATTATTAACTAAGATTTTTTTAGGTTTAAATTTAATTTCACATAGTGTTTGCTTCAATATAATAAAAATAAGAGAATTGGCTGAGCGGTTTAAGGTGGTAAATTTGAAACTTACTTGGTGTTAAACATCACATCCGTTCAAATCGGATATTCTCTGGACTATAGCTGAATCTTTTGCTGGGAGGATAAATTAGTTGTGGATAATTTTTAACCTAATTGTGTCTTTCGGAAAAAAAAAGAATTGTCTATAATACTTTTACTATATTGAAATAAGATAGTATAAGTTCCTTCGGATTTTTTTTCTACAGCAAATAGCTTACAGTAAACGGGTTAGAGCCAGGTTGGTTCGGCGTCTCATTTGGGTTGAGGAATTGTTATGTTCGAATCATAATAACCCGAATAATATATAGTATATTAAGTTATATTGCTATTAGTAATGTAATCGATATAGATTTAATGTTTATCTACTATAAATTGTAGTATAAGCAAGTATATAAAGAAACTATTAGGAAGGCTTGCCATATATTAAAGAGAGATGTTTAAATTGTGTTTTTTGAGGGTGATGTAAAAATCTCCCTCTATTCAGTCATCACATGAACTCTTAGAGAAATTCAGTAATAAACGAAGTGAATTGAAATATCTTAGTAACTTTAGGAAAAGAAATCAAACGAGATTCTACGATTAATGTGAATTAAAGTAGAAGAGCCTAGAGTATTAAATAATTATTTTTGGGAAGCTTTGCTTAGCTTTGCCACCATAAATAATTTTAAGCGATGAAGATTACTAAATCGCTATTAATACTTTAAATAAGTAAAACGGGCTATAAACCTGTTTGAATATTAAGGGGAACCTTCCTCTAAGGCTAAATATAATATATGAGCGATAGTAAAAAGTTCTGTGAAGGAAGCGTTTTATTAGTAGTTTTATAAGCAGCTCAAGCAAAGTTTAAATACGGAGTGAGAGCGTACCTTTTGCATAATGGGTCAGCAAGTTAATGTTAGATGCGAGCAGCAATGCCTAGATAAACCAATTATGAAATAATGAATTAGTATCTAAAATTAGACCCGAAGCCTAGTGATCTTACCATGATCAGGGTTATAAAAGCCCGAACGGGTTATCGTTGTAAAGATATCCGATGAATTGTGGTAAGTTAGTGAAAGACAATACTGACTAGGATAGCTGGTTTTCTGCGAAACCTATATAAGTAGGTAATTTAAATTACATCATAGCAGGTACAGAACTGTGATCTCAGGCAACTTTAAACATGTATAATAAATTTATTTATTATATTGATTATTTTTGCACATATCGGGGGATCGTGAAGATTTTATCGGTGAGTATTCGCACTCGGAAGGGCAATGATGAATTTTGAATAATCGGACATAGTACGATAAGGTTGTATGTCTAAAGGGAAACAGCCCAGAACAAGAGTTAAGGTTCCAAAATTATTGTTAAGTGAAATTAAGGAAGTTTCTATCTAATACGACTAGGAAATAGGCTTAGAAGCGGCCATTTTTTGAAGATCTCGTAACAGAGCACTGGTTTAGTAAATAGTTTACTATTTACATTGATAGTGGCACCGAAAATTTAACGGATCTAAATAATATACCGACACCTTGTCCATATATATATATATATTATCATATTATATGGGGTAGCGGAACGTTGGGTAAATTTTAGATTTAATCTTAAAGAGATTAATGAATAAATGACCCAAGTGAGAATGCTGACATGAGTAACGAAAAAGGGATCAAAAAATCCCTCGCCTAAAGCTTA